TCAACGATTTCCACAGAAGGCGGTGAGATGATGTCTTTAGCAGTTATGTTTACAGGACCCTTGACGCAAATAGATGCGTCGCAAGTTCCATACAGATTACTTCTCAAGACAATTTCTTTCAAATTCATTAAGATTTCATGTACTGATTCTTCAATACCAGCTATGGTAGAATATTCATGTGGTATCTTTTCAGATTTTGCATGTGTTATACATGTTCCTTCGATTTCTCCAAGCAAAGCCCTTCTCATCGCGATGCCGATCATATCGGCTTGACCTTTCATAAGCGGAGACAGAACAAAACGGCCATAATAAAGACACTTATTGTCTGTTCTTGATTCAACACACCTCCACTGTAGTGTCCGAGTAGATACTGCTACTTCCTTTCGAAGCATAGTAATATTGTTTGATCAGATCATTGAATCATTTATTTCTCTTGAAATACGTTCAATTCTTATTTCTATACACGTCTTTTTTTAGGAGGTCTGCATCCATTATGTGGCATAGGGGTTACGTCTCTGACAAAACTTAAAAGTATACCACTTCTACGAATGGCTCGTAATGCTGCATCTCTTCCGAGACCAGGACCCTTTATCCTGACTTCTGCGCGTTGCATACCCTGATCTACTACTGTACGAATAGCGTTTGCCGCTGCGGTTTGAGCAGCAAAAGGCGTCCCTCTTCTTGTGCCCTTGAATCCACAAGTACCAGCGGAGGACCACGAAACCACCCGACCCCGTATATCTGTAACCGTTACAATGGTATTGTTGAAACTTGCTTGAACATGAATAACTCCTTTTGGTATTCTACGTCCATTCTTACGTGAACCGATGCGTCCATTCCTACGTGAACTAATTCTTGATACGGGTTTTGTCATATTTTATCATCTCATAAATAAGAGTCAGAGATATACGGATATATCCATTTCATGTCAAAACAGATCCTTTTTTTGTGCATTGGGTACCTCGGAGAGTCCCTTTTTAGTTTTAGAAAGATTATCCCTGTCTCTGTTTATGCCTTGGGTTGGAACAAATTACTATAATTCGTCCCCGCCTACGGATCAGTCGACATTTTTCACAAATTTTACGAACGGAGGCCCTTATTTTCATAATTTGTTTTTCCTTACCTTAATTACGAATATACTCTTTAGAAGAAAATAAGTCTCTTGAAATTTTGAACCCCGAATTGTATCCGAACGAAAGGAATGTAGCAAAAGCCACCTAATCGTTCGAATCTTTGTTGCGGAGTCTATAAATTATGCGTCCCCTGGTTGAATCATAACGACTTACTTCAATTTTGACTCTATCGCCCGGTAGTATTCGTATAAAACTACGTCGTATCCTTCCTGAAACATAACCTAGAATCAGATCCTTATTATCTAAACAAACTCGAAACATACCATTGGGAAGTGATTCAGTAATTAAACCTTCATGAATCCATTTTTGTTCTTTCATTCCAGATAACCCCCTTGAAGTATCAACTAATGGAGGAGGAGTGATATTAGACAACCCACCCTTCCTCTTTTTTCACAAAACAAACAGGAAGTTACGGATTCAATTCGGATACCAGAAAGATTACCATATATAACACAAAATTTCTCCCCCGATTCCTTCCAGTCGAGCCTCTCGGTCTGTCATTATACCGCGAGAAGTAGAAAGAATTACAATCCCCATTCCTCCTAAAATCCTAGGAATTCGTTGATAGTTGGAATAGATTCGTAGACCGGGTCGGCTGATACGTTTTAAAAAAGTTCTATATGGTCCTTTCCTATTCCTTCTATGTCGCAGAGTTGAAACCAAGAAATTTTTCTCGTTTTCTCGATGTTTTCTCACATTTTCAATAAAGCCTTCGCGTAGAAGTATTTTAACAAGAGTTTCGGTAATATTCGTAGATGCGATTCGAACCGTTCCCTTTTTATCCATGTCAGCATTTCGTATAGAAGTTATTATGTCGGCAATAGTGTCCCTACCCATGACGAGCTATAATTGTCGGTGCCTCCGAATTTTGATATAATCAACATGTTCTACTTTTTTTATGTTTATGAATTGAATTATTATTCTATATTTATATTATGAAATTAAAGGTATATGCGTGAGACAAAAGCTACTAATTAATTGAATATATTTCCGATACCCTACTAGATCATAGTCTCATCTATTAGTATTTATAATACCTCGGGAGCTAATGAAACTATTTTCGTAAAATTCAATTGTCTCAATTCTCGAGCGATCGCACCAAAAACTCGAGTTCCTCTTGGGTTTCCTTCTTGATCAATGACAACGGCTGCATTGTCATCATATTGTATTATCATACCGTTGTCACGTTTGAGTTCTTTACGTGTACGTACAATTACAGCTCTGACCACTTCTGATCTTTGTAGAGGCATATGGGGCACTGCTTCTTTGATTACAGCAACAATAACGTCACCAATATGAGCATATCGTCGATTACTAGCTCTTATGATTCGAATACACATTAATTCTCTAGCCCCGCTGTTGTCTGCTACATTTAAATAGGTTTGAGGTTGAATCATTTTTTTTATCTTCGCCCTTTGCGTGAAAAAAAAAACAAAGAAATATTGTTTGTTCAGAAATAAAAAACCCTCAGATGTTTTTTCATCATAACAAAAAAGGCCCTTTCTTTTGGTTACACATTCCTATCCCGCAATAACGAATTGAGTTCGTATAGGCATTTTGGACGCAGCTATTTCAATAGCTTCTCTGGCTGCAATTTCTGATACTCCACCCATTTCATAAAGTATTCGACCTGGTTTAACGACAGATACCCAATATTCGGGAGATCCTTTCCCCGAACCCATACGCGTTTCTGTAGGTCTTACTGTAACAGGTTTGTCTGGAAATATACGTACCCATATTTTTCCACCACGACGCGCATATCGTGCCATTGATCGTCGCCCCGCTTCTATTTGTCTAGATGTGATCCAAGCGGGTTCAAGTGCCTGAAGAGCGTATCTACCAAAACAAATACGATTGCCTCGATAAGATATTCCCTTCATTCTTCCTCTATGTTGTTTACGGAATCTGGTTCTTTTGGGGTTATAGTTGATGGTTGTTTCTCAATGCCATCTCTACTGCAGAACCGGACATGAGAGTTTCTTCTCATCCAGCTCCTCGCGAATGAAACGATAAAAAAAAAAAATTACAGATAAGATATATGTATTTAATGAATAATACACTGAATCGTGGGATTTTTTGAGATCAAATCTGTCACGCAGGAATTGTTATATCTTGTTTGTATATGTATATAAAAATATAAAATTCGAAGCATATTTCTATTAATATTAAACTTTAATGTTTTTTAGAATTCATAAATTTTGATTTTGACCTTTATTGATATTGAATTGTCCAAAACTTAACAATCCAATAATCTTTCGCGGGCGACTATTGACTCTTTCCATATCTGTTTCATTTGTAAGGTCGACCCGCGACCTCTCAGAATAAATGAATTGGCTCTTGTTTCGTTCCGCCATCCCACCCAATGAATCATTAGGATTCGTTTTCAATAGAATCTTCTGCAGTCACAGGTTCTGTCGTTCCCATCGCTTCTCTATTAATGGCTAGGTCCGAACTTTGCAATAGAGCTCCTAATTCAATTTGTTCCTGAGCCAATTTCCTCAGTCTTTATTGGCCCGGTGCTCTTTATTTTTTTTTTTTTCTTATGACTTGGATGCGTCTAATTACTTTACTAATTCTGTTATGGACGAATCCCAATTTATGCTTTATTACATTGCCTTTTATGAGATGATTCATAGACCATACATCATATTGGAATCATATATCGTTGATATTCTCTTTTTCTCTTTCTCTCACCCTTCCCTTTATCTATATCCATTTATTTTTGCTTCACAACCTTATAATCTGATTGATTTCTCTTTTATGTAAAAAAATATTTCAGTTGCTACAACGATATGATCGAAACATCATATAGTGACTGGTTCTTTGGATCCAGATAATACGAAGTAATGAGTTGGTTATTAGTTCTATAATTATTAGTATTAGTTTATACTGGGGGCTGGGGGAGGGCCCCTTGTTTTTTTTAATCTAACCTAACCCTAAATAAAATAAAAAACCAACGAGTCGCACACTAAGCATAGCAATTATACCAAAGGTCAATCAAATTTTTATTCAACCCTATAGAATTCGAATTAGAAGAATTGAAATTGCTCTTTTTTGATTGAACGAAAAAATAATGAAAGAGTTTCTGATTTTTTGTTCCATCGCTGAATAGACTGGATAGAACGTAAAGAAAACCAAAGGACCATTACTCCTCGTCTGTAAATATCCAAATTTTGATGCCCAATGCTCCATAAATAGTTCGAACTGTATAGGAACAATAATCAATTTTAGCTCGAATGGTTTGTAGTGGAACCCTACCTTCTCTAACCCATTCGACACGTGCAATTTCTTTTCCGTCGATACGCCCCGCAATTTGGATTTGAATTCCTTTTGTATCCGCTTGTTCAGTTAATTCAATAGCTTTTTTTATTGCCTTTCGAAATGAAACTCTATTCTTTAATTGTCCGGCTATAAATTCTGCAAGAATGTTAGGGTGTCCATAAGGTTTTGCAATTCGTGTGATAGCAACGTTAAGTTTTTGGTTTACAGAATGAAATCTTTTTTGTACATTGCTCTGTAATTCTTCGATTCCTCGTGATCTACCCTCTATTAACAATTTTGGAAACCCCATATATATTATGACCTGGATCAGATCAATTCTTTTTTGAATTTCTATACGTGCAATTCCCTCAACAACGGAGGATATTTTCATATTTTTTTGTACATAATTCCTGATACAATCCTGTATTTTTTGATCTTCTTGGAGACCTTCAGAATAATTTCTTGGTTGTGCAAACCAAAGGGAATGATGACTTTGGGTTGTACCAAGTCTGAAACCAAGTGGATTTATTTTTTGTCCCATAGCACCTCGCTCTCGTAATTAACCCATTCCAATCTACCCCGATGTCTCATTTCATATTTTAGATA